CTAATTCATTGGTGCGCTCGAATAATCAAAAAAGTTCTGTTTCTAATTTTAAATATTTTGATTTGATTCTGCCGAGTGAATCCAATCAAGCAGAATCAAATTTTGATACAACGCAATTCAAAAATAAATAAAAATACAAAATTTATAAAAATAGAAAAAATAGAAGAGGGGTGGGGCAAAAAACTTATTAGATACCGGAGTCAATGGTATCTAATAAGTTCTACCTACTATTGGATTTGAACCAATGACTCCCGCCGTATGAAAGCAATACTCTAACCACTGAGTTAAGTAGGTCATTTATCATCCCCAAAAGAACCAGGGGGGCTCATCCCGTCGATGGATTATAAATATCATATTCCTTATAAGCAATAATAATCTAATCAATATCACTCAAAAATTTAGGATGTTAGATCATAGAATATTCATCTTGACAACAAATGATCTATATGCTAAAATATGCATCACAAGCACTAAGGGCTATAGCTCAGTTGGTAGAGCAACTCGTTTACACGCGCGCCGATGTTTTTCGGGGGAGTCCATTATACAATCCACAAAATGGATCTTATTGAGAAATCGATGTCTTACTCCATAACTCTGGGGGAACAACAGCCTGACAAACGATCCGGTCCGATTTGGGTGCCCATTTAGGTACCAAACAGACTCCATCGTCGATTTGATATATTGATAGGGTGAATACCAGTACATTCAATGCTAGGCATAATGAGTATAAGGTCCTCAAAAATATCTTTTCGTTCTATGAACTTTAAGGTGTATGAAGTTTCATATTTGATTTTTTAAGCCAAGCGGTAGAGACTTCATTTAACTTAAAACGATCTAGGCCAGAGGCAGACCTACGTCAAGATAACTCCCCACCTTTGAAACACTTTGGTAGTGCTCCTAGACCGGAATCCAAAATAATGAATCAGAGCACGTGGAGCCATCTCCTTATCTTATTTTTCGGTCAAGAAAAAATATGGTGAAAAAAATATGGTGAATTGGCTGATATTTCTATCAGTTAATGAAAGAGCCCAATGCAAAAAAAATGCATGTTGGGTCTTTGAAACAGTTCAGATCATTTTGATAAAAATAAGTTTGATTTGTTTTACCGAGAAGGTCTACGGTTCGAGTCCGTATAGCCCTAAAAACGAAAAATGAATAAAATAAAAATTGCATAATTTTTATTTCTTCATTCTTGTTTATTGCTTGTAACTGACTGTTTGGTTCATCGAAACCCAATTTTTACTATAAACTCACCCGCGGGCTCCGTTTAAAGCAGAACCGAAAACTGAAAGAAAAACTTATTTCAAGAGATCGAATCCCTCCTTATCCAATCTTCGGTCATTAATCTTCGGAGGGAAATTCCCACGGAATTTCCCTGTCCACAACCAAGGGATTAAGTTAGTGATACTCCTTGTCTTTGGTATGCCTAACCTTAATCCTTAATTAATTTAAGAAGTAAAAATCATGACACAGGTTTGGTGAAAAACTCCAAAGAGTTATTCACATAGATCTAGGGAATAACCCAACGTATTTGTGGACAAGCTAAAGTTTGTTGAAAAACGAATCTCTTTTGGAAGTTTCGTTGTCAACAATGTAAAATAAGCTTGTTCTTCGGATAGGCCTATAAACCCGGCGAAGCACCACAAAACAAGGGGTGAAGGGGTGTCGGTCCTCTTTTTCTGTATTCAATCAAGAGAAAACCTCACCCAGATTTTAATAAACGGAATATACCAACACTAAGATTAAGATATTCGAAATCCTGAGACGGAACTACTTATCCGTTCTCTTCTATTTCAATATTTGATTTGTTCTATTCTAAAATAACTAATTAAAAAACGATAAAAAGACCCCACAATCCTATTCCTACAAAAACCTAAATCTATAAAATCGAATTTTTCTAAAAAAAATTTCAAATATAAAAAAGAATAATTTTTTTTAGAAGTCGCTTTCTTTAGCAAGAACCCTGGGCGAAGACAAGATAATTTGTCTAAGCGTAACCTATATAGTTATACTAACTAAAGAAATTAAATAAAATCGAACGCAAAAAATTAAGTAGAATTAAGTAGACTGAAATATAGGATCCTCGTGAAGTCAGTTGATAAAACTCGAAACGAGATATGCCCCCCAATAATCAAAGGAAACTAGATGGTTTCGCCAAAATGAATTCTTGTTTTCACTAAACAATTATGGGTGACTTTACAACTTCACTTCGAATCGACCAATCCCATATATTTTCCACCCTCATATTCATAGGAGTGCGTCTATGTTTTTGCTTTACGAATATGATATATTGGGGGCATTTCTAATAATATTAATAATATCAAGTCTTATTCCTATTTTGGCATTTTTAATTTCCGGGATTTTAGCCCCGATTAGGAAAGGGCCGGAGAAACTTTCTAGTTATGAATCGGTTATAGAACCAATAGGCGACGCTTGGTTACAATTTAGAATCCGTTATTATATGTTTGCTCCAGTTTTTGATGTTGAAACGATTTTTCTT